TCTCAATAAAGTATATGATTGGTTCGAGGAACGTCTCGAGATTCAAGCGATTGCAGATGATATAACTAGTAAATATGTTCCTCCTCATGTCAACATATTTTATTGTCTAGGGGGGATTACGCTTACTTGTTTTTTAGTACAAGTAGCTACGGGTTTTGCTATGACCTTTTACTATCGTCCAACTGTTACAGAGGCTTTTTCCTCTGTTCAATACATAATGACTGAGGCCAACTTTGGTTGGTTAATTCGATCAGTTCATCGATGGTCAGCAAGTATGATGGTTCTAATGATGATCTTGCACGTATTTCGTGTGTATCTTACGGGTGGTTTTAAAAAACCCCGCGAATTAACTTGGGTTACAGGGGTGGTTCTGGCTGTATTGACCGCATCTTTTGGCGTAACTGGTTATTCCTTACCTCGGGACCAAATTGGCTATTGGGCAGTAAAAATTGTAACAGGCGTGCCTGAAGCTATTCCTATAATAGGATCACCTTTGGTAGAATTATTACGTGGAAGTGCTAGTGTGGGCCAATCCACTTTGACTCGTTTTTATAGTTTACATACTTTTGTATTGCCTCTTCTTACTGCTGTATTTATGTTAATGCATTTTTCAATGATACGTAAGCAAGGTATTTCGGGTCCTTTATAGAGAAGGCAGATCATAGATATTTGTAATTTATCATATCGGGGAGGAACAAGAGTATTTCATTGCTACAAATATGGATTATTTAAAAATAAGGCATGTTATTTGGATACTTCTATTCAACTCTGAAGTATTTTTTATTTGATAAGAATCGTATAGTTGAAGTATATTTTCCTAAAAGAGGATGGATTATGGGAGTGTGTGACTTGAACTATTGATTGGTCCATGCAGATATATGATTTTATCCGCCACGTTGGAATTCACAACCCAATGTGTCTCCGCATCCAACCATTATGTCAGTCCCTTGTATGTAACATAGGATAGACGGATAGGGGAGAATATTTTCTATGATCATACCCGAATCATGTCATGCATGAAAAGGCTCCGTAAGATCCCTAGAATAAGTGATGTGGAATAATTAAATGTTCTATTTATTCCACTTTGTTTTATTTTTTTTTTCTTAGTAATTTTCTTATAATTTCTAATTAATTAGAATTAAGTGATAGTAATCTTAGTAAGTTTTTTATAGTATGTAGATGCATTCATTTCCTCTGCATCGACCCTGATCTATGATACTATCGGAGTTAAATAAGGGATCTAAGGAAGAACAGGGGCTATACTTTCTTAGTAACAAGTAAAAACTTTGTATTTTTGTATGTAATACAATCTGTGGGGATAAATACCAACCAAAAGACATGAGACAATCCAAAAAGCACTTGATCATGATCGAATTTGTAAGCCTACTTGGATATTGAGCATTTCCTTGTTGCCAGAACTGAATTCTTTGCAATGAATCGTTGCAACTCGGGGAATTTTATTTTCTTACATAAAGTCATTCTACATTATAATTATATATGTAGATATGTATGAAATATAGATCTTCTATGGACCTATTTCTGTGATTCTTTTGATTCTTGCTCGAGCCGGATGATAAAAAATTATCATGTCCGGTTCCTTTGGGGGATGGATCCACAAGAATTCACCTATCCAAATAACAAAGAAACCTGATTTGAATGATCCTGTATTAAGAGCTAAATTGGCTAAAGGGATGGGACATAATTATTATGGAGAACCTGCATGGCCCAATGATCTTTTATATATTTTTCCAGTAGTAATTCTAGGCACTATTGCATGTAATGTGGGCTTAGCAGTTCTAGAGCCGTCAATGATCGGTGAACCGGCGGATCCGTTTGCAACTCCGTTGGAAATATTACCCGAATGGTACTTTTTTCCCGTATTTCAAATACTTCGCACAGTACCCAATAAGTTATTGGGTGTTCTTTTAATGGTTTCAGTACCAATAGGATTATTGACAGTACCTTTTTTGGAGAATGTCAATAAATTCCAAAATCCATTTCGTCGTCCAGTAGCTACAACAGTCTTTTTGATCGGTACCGCAGTAGCTCTTTGGTTAGGTATTGGAGCAACTTTACCTATTGATAAATCCCTAACTTTAGGTCTTTTTCAAATTGATTAAACTGTTAAATACCATGACATAGGTCTCTAAGGAAGATCCCCTTCTGGATCTTCCCTAGATATATTAATCTTATTATGATCTATTCTGCAAATAAATGGATCGTGTCGGAGATTAAAAACTCATTCTATTCTTTTTTCTTTCTTAAAAACTAAAAAATGAAAATGGATTTAAAATGAAAACTTTTTCTTAGGTAAATTTATTGCAAAATGTTTCTGTAGAGTGCCCAATATCTGTTTTACATCTTCTATGCGAAAATATTCCATTTTCATAAGATCTTCTTGACTGTGACTCAAAAGGTCCAATAATGTATGTATATTGGACCTTTTGAGACAATTATAAGTCCTGGAAGACAATTCTGATTGGTCAATAAAAATACATGTCAATGGAATTCCTTTTTTTTTTAAATTAGTGAATCTGTCTTGAAAGGAAAAAAGGGGTAAATTCCATCTGTTTTCATTTTCCTCGAAATTCATGTCCTCTTCCTCTGCATGTAGAAAAGGAATCAATAAATCAATCAAATTACGAGAAGCTTCATAAAGTGCTTCTTTAGGAGTTAAACTTCCATTTGTCCATATTTCTAGAAATAGTATCTCTTGTTTTTCATTCCCATTCCCATAAGAATGAATACTATGATTCGCATTTCGAACAGGCATAGATACAATATCTATAGGATAACTTCCATCGTGAGAGTTATTTGTGGATTTCATACGATATCCGCGATCTCTCTTTATTTGTAATTCAATACACAAATCAATAGGTTCTGTAAGGTTAGCTATATGCTGTGTCGTGTCAACTATTTCTACAGAAGGTGGTGAGATGATATCTTGAGCTGTTATGTATTTTGGACCCCTGACGCAAATGGATGCGTCCCTAACTCCATAGAGATTACTTCTCAATACAATCTCTTTCAAATTTATTAAAATCTCATGTACTGATTCTTCAATACCTGCTATCGTAGAATATTCATGCAGCACATTTTCAGATTTTGCACGTGTGATACAGGTTCCTTCTATTTCTCCAAGTAAAGCCCTTCGCATGGCAATACCTATGGTATCGGCTTGACCTTTCATAAGCGGGGACAGAACGAAACGACCATAATAAAGACGCTTGCTGTCTACTCTTGATTCAACACATTTCCACTGTAGTGTTCGAGTGGATCCTGCTACTTCTTCTCGAACCATACTCTTATTTTTCTTTTATTTATGATTATTGGATCAGATCATTGAATCATTTATTTATCTTGGAATCTATTGAATTATTATTTTTACACACGTCTTTTTTTAGGGGGGCGACATCCATTATGCGGCATGGGTGTTACATCACGTACGAAACTTAAAAGCATCCCATTTCTACGAATGGCTCGTAATGCCGCATCTCTTCCGAGACCTGGACCCTTTATCATAACTTCTGCTCGTTGCATACCCTGATCAACTAATGTACGAATAGCATTAAATGCCGCGGCTTGAGCAGCATAGGGTGTTCCTTTTCTTGTACCTCTGAATCCAGAAGTACCTGCGGAAGCCCAAGAAACCACCCGACCTCGTACGTCTGTAACAGTTACAATAGTATTGTTGAAACTCGCTTGAACATGAATAACTCCTTTTGGTATTCTACGTTCATTCTTATTTGAACCAATACGTGCATTCTTACGTAAACCAATTTTTGCTATAGGTTTTGTCATATTTTATTAGATCATATTCTAAAAGAAAAAAGAATCAGAAAGATTCAGAAAGATACGGGGATATCCATTTTATATGAAAACGAATCCTTTCTTTTTTCTTTTTACATGTACATGGGTTTTTCTTTTAAAAAGTTATTGATTTAGAACTTGAGAAGAATTACCCCTGTCTCTGTTTATGTTTCGGATTGGAACAAATGACTATAATTCGTCCCCGCCTACGAATCAAGCGACATTTTTCACAAATTTTACGAACAGAAGCCCTTATTTTCATATTTCTCATTCCTTACTTTCATTCTTAATCTATTTTTTTGTAAACAAGAATCAGTTTATTGGATTTTTGAACTTCGAATTATATCCCTACGAAAAGAATGTTTAAAAGAATGATCTAATCGTTCGAATCTTTTTTGCGAAGTCTATAAATTATACGTCCCCTGGTTGAATCATAACGACTCATTTCGATTTTGACTCTATCTCCGGGTAGTATACGTATAAAACTGCGCCGGATTCTTCCTGAAATATAACCTAGAATTAGATCTTCATTATCTAACCGAACTCGGAACATACCGTTGGGAAGTGATTCAGTAATTAAACCCTCATGAATCAATTTTTGTTCTTTCATTCCAGGGAACCCCCTTTAAGTATCAACTAATAGAGGAAGAGTTCTATAAATAACTTTTCCTCTCTATTTTACAACTAGTAAGTTCGATATAAACTTAGGGTACCTCAGGAGAATCACCATATATAACACAAAATTTCTCCTCCAATTTTTTCTAGTCGAGCTTCTCGATCTGTCATTATACCTCGAGAAGTAGAAAGAATTACAATTCCCATTCCACCTAAAATCTTAGGAATTCGTTGATAGTTGGAATAGATTCGTAGACCGGGTCGGCTGATACGCTTTAAAATTATTTTATTCCCTTTCCTAGTCTTTCTATGTCGTAAGGTTGAAACCAAGAAATTTTTTTGACTTTCTTGATGTTTTCGAACGTTTTCAATAAAACCTTCTCGTAAAAGTATTTTCACAATGTTTTTAGTTATATTAGTAGATACTATTTTAACTCTTCCCTTTTGATATATGTCAGCATTTCTTATAGAAGTTATTATATCGGCAATAATGTCCTTACCCATGACGAACTATAGTTATTGGTGCCTCCTCATTTTTATATAATCAACATGCTTATTTTTTGTTTTATTTTTTATTGAATTTTTTTTTTGAAATTATTAAATTATTAGAAATTTAAAATATATGCATGAGACACAATCTATTAATCGGATCTATTTAAGATATTTTAATATTCTATATATAGATAGGATATATCCTATTTTCATCTATAATACTTCGGGTGCTAATGAAACTATTTTAGTAAAATTTAACTGTCGCAATTCCCGAGCAATCGCACCAAAAATTCGAGTTCCTTTTGGATTTCCTTCTTGATCAATGATAACCGCTGCATTGTCATCATATCGTATTATCATGCCGTTGTCACGTTTGAGTTCTTTACACGTGCGTACAATCACAGCTCTAATTATTTCTGATCTTTCTAGAGGCATGTTGGGCACTGCTTCTTTGATTACAGCAACGATAACATCGCCAATATGAGCATATCGGTGATTACCAGTTCCTATGATTCGAATACACATCAATTCTTGAGCTCCGCTATTATCCGCTACATTCAAAAAGGTCTGAGGTTGAATCATATCATTTTTATTTGATTATTTCAATGCAAGGGATAATGGAAAAAAGAAATATTGTCTGTCCAGAGATAAAGAAATCTGTGGTTTTTTTTTCATTATCAATGCTCCTTCTTATTTTACTTTTGTTTACCTATCCTGAAATAATAAATTGAGTTCGTATAGGCATTTTGCATGCAGCTATTTCCATAGCAGTTTTGGCTACAGTTTCTGATACTCCACTCATTTCATAAAGTATTCGGCCCGGTTTAACAACGGATACCCAATATTCGGGGGATCCCTTGCCCGAACCCATACGCGTTTCTGTAGGTCTTAAAGTAACAGGTTTGTCGGGAAAGATACGTACCCATATCTTTCCACCACGACGCGCATATCGTGTCATTGCTCTTCGCCCTGCTTCTATTTGTCTAGCTGTGATCCAAGCAGGTTCAAGTGCCTGAAGAGCATATCTGCCAAAACAAATATGATTGCCTCGGCAAGATATTCCCTTCATTCTACCTCTATGTTGTTTACGAAATCTGGTTCTTTTGGGGTTATAGTTGATGGTTGTTTATGAATTCCATCTCTATTGCAGAGCCGGACATGAGAGTTTCTTCTCATCCAGCTCCTCGCGAATGAAATGATTCAATAATATTACACATACGCATGTATTTCTATCAAAATGAAAAGAATATACTAATTTTTTTATATTGAATTTGTTACATCATAGGTAGCTTTATATATAACTAGATAACTAGGCGTTTTTGTTTATATATAATGCGTCTTTCTTTTATCAAAATTCCTAAAGTATTTTACTTTACCTCTATTGATATTGAATTATGCCAATAGTCATCCAATAAATGAAATTCTAAAAATAAATAATAAATAAAGGGTTCGCGGGCGAATATTGACTCTTTCCTCCTTCATTTGTAGGGTCAATTCATGACAATTCAGAATCAATCCATTTTTTATTGGTTAATTTCGCCATCCTACCCAATGAATCATTAGGATTGATTTGTTTTAAAGAAAATCCTATGTAGTCACAGGTTCCATCGTTCCCATAGCTTCTCCATTAATGTTTAGGTCTGAACTCTGCAATGGAGCTCTCAACAAAATCTGTTATTTGTTTCCGAGTCAATCTCCTCAGTTTTTATTAACCCGAAGCTCGATTAAATTATTCTATATTTTTTATCTTTGCTATTTACTATTTTCTATCTTATTATTTCTTTATCTATCTTAATTTATTAGATTATTTAGATTATTATTTTCAATTTTAATTTCATTTCTTTTATTATATTTATTCTATTTTTTCTTTATTTGTATATTTCTTATTCTATTTTATTGTCATTGTATATTTTGTATTTTTCTTGTATATTTATGTTGATGCTTTATAACACTGCCTTTTTTATGGGGTAATTTTTCATAAACCATACATATGGGAATCATATATCATTGAGATTTTTATTCTCTCTTTCTATCATCCTTCCTTTTTTCTACATCCCTTTTTTTTTCACAATTCATAATCAGATTTCTTTTTTATGAAAAGAATTTCAGTTGCTACAACTATATGACTTAATCTATCATATAGTGACTGTTTATTGGGATCTCGACAATACGAAGCAATAAGTTGGTTATTAGTTTTGAATTTCTTTAGTTTTGATAGTTACTAAGTTTATAGTGGGATTAGCCTGTTTTTTTTTCATTTCAATTCTCAACTCTAAAGAAAAAACTAACGAGTCACACACTGAGCATAGCAATTATACTAAAATATAAATTAAATATTAAATAAAGGAGAAATCAAATTTTTATTCAACCTTATAGAATTAGTAGAATTAGAATTGTTCGTTTTTCTTTGATTAAGAAAAAAAAAATAAGAAAAGAGTTTCTAAATTTTTTCTATTGATGAGCAGAATGGCGAGATAAAAAAAGGTCCATTTTTCTTATTTTTTTTTTTCTTATTCTTGGTTTACAAATATCCAAATTTTGATTCCTAAGACTCCATAGATAGTTCTAATTGTATGGGAACAG